ATATCTACTAATCACAAGGATATTGCTACCTTGTATTTTATTTTTGGTATTTGATCAGGTATGTTGGGTACTAGTTTTAGGACTCTTATTCGATTTGAGCTTACTCAGCCTGGTGATTTTATAATGGATTTTGACTATTATAATTCTGTAGTGACTGCCCATGCTTTTATTATAATTTTCTTTATAGTTATGCCTATTATGATGGGGGGTTTCGGAAACTTGCTGGTTCCTGTGATGATTGGGGCCACAGATATGGCCTACCCTCGTTTAAACAACATGAGATTTTGGCTTTTACCTCCCTCTCTTTCCCTTTTAATTAGTTCTGCTGTAGTGGGGTCTGGGGTTGGTACTGGGTGGACGGTTTACCCTCCTCTTTCTAATGGTATTTTCCATTCTGGTCCTGCTGTTGATTTTGGTATTTTAAGATTGCACATTGCTGGGGTTTCTTCTATCCTTGGTGCTATTAATTTTATTGTTACTATTTTTAACATGAAAACTTTAGGTATATCTTGATCTAATGTTCCTTTATTTGTTTGGTCAGTACTTATTACTTCTTTTTTGCTAGCTTTTTCTCTTCCTGTGTTAGCTGCTGCTTTGACTATACTTTTAACGGACCGTAATTTTAATACTACTTTTTTTGATCCTATTGGGGGTGGGGATCCTATTCTATACCAACATTTATTTTGGTTTTTTGGTCACCCTGAGGTTTATATTCTTATTTTACCTGGGTTTGGTATTATTTCCCATACTGTTAGATTTTATAGAAACAAGACTGAGCCTTTTGGTAGTCTTGGTATAATTTATGCTATAATTTCTATTGGAGTTCTTGGTTTCATTGTATGAGCCCATCATATGTTTACTGTAGGTTTAGACGTTGACACTCGAGCTTATTTTACTGCTGCTACTATGATTATTGCCGTTCCTACGGGAGTAAAAGTATTTAGTTGGTTGGCTACTATGTTGGGGGGTAAGTTAGATTTTAGTCCTTCGTTTTACTGATCTATTGGGTTCGTTTTCCTTTTTACTGTCGGTGGTCTTACTGGTGTTGTGCTTTCTAATTCTTCCTTAGATGTTAGCCTTCATGATACTTATTATGTAGTTGCTCATTTTCACTATGTTCTTTCTATGGGGGCTGTGTTCGCCATTATGGCGGGTATTACTCATTGATTCCCTTATGCTTATGGTATAGTGATGAATCCCTACTTGTTAAAAGGACAGTTTTGAACTATATTCTTAGGCGTTAATCTAACCTTTTTCCCTCAACATTTCTTAGGTCTCAATGGAATGCCTCGACGTTATTGTGATTATCCTGATGGTTTTACTTATTGAAATACTATTTCTAGTATTGGTAGGGTTGTTACTATTTTTTCTATTATTTTCTTTCTTTATATTATTTGGGAGTCTCTTTCTAATCCTCGAGTTATACCTTCTTTTGTTTCTCCTAACAGAAGAAACGAGCTAATGATTGAATCCCCTTTCCCAGCTCATACTAATGTAGAGTCTTGTAAGGTTATTAGAGGTGTGGTTCTTCTTTAATTATAAATGCCAAGATGATTAGCCTTAGGGTTTCAAGATAGAAGCTCTCCTAGAATAGGGGAGCTTTCTTGTCTTCACGACCATGTGATGACTATTATATTTAGGGTTATTATTCTTATTACTTATATTATGGTTTATCTTTTAGTTAACACTAAGTACTATAAGTTTTTATCAGAAGGTACTTTTATTGAAACTATTTGATCTATAGTTCCCGCTTTTCTTTTAATTATTCTAGTTTTACCTTCTATAAAAGTTCTTTACATGATAGAGGACGTTAAATCTCCTGTGTTGACTTTTAAAATTGTAGCTCATCAGTGATACTGGAGCTATGTGGTACCTCTTTTTAAGAATTTTTCTTATTCTTTTAACTCTTTTGAAAGCTTAAGTTCTTATGAGTTTGATTCTATGTTGGAGGAGCATTCTTTAGATTCTGACTTTCCTCGTTTATTGGGGTGTTCTTCTGATTTGTTTGTCCCTGTCAATACTACCTCTCGTCTTTTAATTACTTCCACAGATGTTATTCATTCATTTGCCCTGCCCTCTTTAGGCTTAAAGGTTGATGCTCTTCCGGGTCGTATTAATCAATTATTTTCTAATCCTTCTCGGGTAGGAAGATTTTTTGGTCAGTGTTCTGAGATTTGTGGCTCTAACCATTCTTTTATGCCTATTAGTCTTAAGGTTTGTGGGTTGACTGATTATGACAATGTTAGTAAATCTTATTTGCTTGATATTGTTGGAGATTCTTTAGGAGGGGATTTTTCTTTCTAGTTTAAGCTTCAGTTATTAGTAATATAGCCTTGTCATGGCTAAGAGTTTATGGCTTAATTCTTCCTCAAATAATACCTCTTCCTTGATTGATAGTGTTTTTTATAATTTTTGTTTGTGTGTATTCTGTTTCTTTATACGTTAGTGGATTTTCTTTTTCTTATGACTCTTCTTTAAAGCCTATAAAGTCTTCTTCTTCTGATCTTCCTTGATAGATAAATGATAATAACAAATTTATTTTCTATTTTTGATCCTTCTCTTAGGTTATTTTCTGTTTCTTGAGTGATGTGTCTTTTTGTGCTGTTGTTTTTACCTAGTGTGTATTGGCTAGGGGGTTCTTTTTATTTTTCTTTTTACGGTCTTTTATCTTCTGTTAAGAAGGAGATAGACTACGTTCTTAAACACCCTGTTAAAGGTTGTTACGTTTTTATCGGTTCAATTTTTATTACAGTAGGGCTTTATAATTTTTTAGCTTTGTTTCCTCACGTGTTTTCTGTTACTTCTCATATATTGGTTACTTTACCTTTTTCTTACTCCTTCTGGTCAGGTATTATTATTTTTAGTTGGGTTAGATCTTTAAAACATTTCTTAGCCCACTTGATTCCTGTGGGTACTCCTTTGGCTCTTATAAGATTTATAGTTCTCGTAGAAGTGTTGAGGAATTTAATTCGTCCTTTGGCTTTAACTTTTCGGTTGACTGCTAATATAATAGCAGGGCATTTATTAATGTCTTTGATTGGTGGTGCCCTTATTAGACTACCTTTTAGGTTTATAGTTTTAGGCTCTCTTGTTCAATCTTTGTTGGTTTTTATGGAGTTAGGGGTTTCTGTTATTCAGGCTTATGTGTTTTCTACTTTGTTGCTTCTTTATCTTTCTGAGGGGGAGCATTAGATTTTTAGTTTAAATGAAAAAATTCAATCCTTTCCATTTAGTAGAGCTAAGTCCTTGGCCTATCTTAACTTCTTTTTCTTTCTTGAGTTTTGCTTTGGGCGTTATTATTATAGTTCGTTCTTTTGATTGTATCCCTTTCTTGTTTTCTTTGTTTTTACTTTTATTCTCTTCTTTTTTATGGGGTCGTGACGTACACCGTGAGGGTTGTTATGAGGGTTGACATAATTTGGAAGTTACTGTTGGTTTTAAGGTTGGTATGATTTTATTTATTCTTTCAGAATGTTTTTTCTTTTTGGGTATGTTCTGAGGCTATCTTCATTTAGCTGAAGCCCCTGCTGTTGAGTTAGGGGGGGTTTGACCTCCCGTGGGTATTACACCTTTTGACCCTAAGGGTATTCCATTTCTTAATACCATTTTATTAGTCTCTTCAGGTGTTTCAGTCACTTGAACTCACCACGCCATAGAAGTGGGTGATTTTAAAGCCAGGCTAGTCTCTCTATTACTAACAGTTCTACTTGGTGCTACATTTACTTCTTTTCAGTTATTAGAATATTATGTGGCTAGGTTTACTTTTTCTTGTTCCTCTTACTCTTCTGTTTATTTTATGGGCACTGGCTTTCATGGTCTTCATGTGCTTATTGGTAGGGTTTTACTTTTGATTTGCTTATTTCGATTTTCTTACCTTACTATCAGGCCTAATCACAGAGTAGGTTTTGAGTGTTCTGTTTGATACTGACACTTTGTTGACATTGTGTGGTTTTGTCTTTATTTAGTTTTTTACTGATGAGGGGTTTAACTTTTTTATAAACCCTTTAGTATATAGAGTATGATTAATTTCCAATTAATAGGATTTAAGGGTTATTAAGCTTTTATTCTATTCTTTAGTTTGTTTTGCTTTATTGTTAGTCTTATGTTTAGTGGTTTATGCGATCAGATTTTCTTTAGAGAAGTCTTTTGAGGATAAGGGGGGTTCTTTTGAGTGCGGGTTCCAGCCTTTTAGGGGGAGGGGGTTTACCTTTTCAATGCCTTTTTTTGTTATTTCTTTAATATTTTTACTTTTTGATGTTGAAATTTTGTTAGTTTGTTTCTACCCTTTATTTTATTCCTTTTCTTTTTATTCTTCTTTAATTATTTGGTTGGTGTTGTTTTTTGTCTTGTTGGCTACTCTTTTTGAGTGATTTAAGGGTGTGTTAAGTTGGGTTTAGGGCGAGGATTTCTTGATTTTTTTGACTTAGCTTTTTACGATTAGTTTCGACCTAGTCTTTTGTTGGCTAAATTTTTAGCTGTTTGAGACAATTTAAAGCTTAAAGCTTAGGGGCTCATAATCTCTAGAGTTTGATTGTCGCCTCCTATTATACTTAACTTTGAAAGTTTTGTTTGGAATTTTCCTAGGGGCTTTTATCTCTTTAATTCTTTAGATTTGCAATCTAATGTTGTTTCAACTTAAGAGATAAGGTAGACCTCTAGGGTTATTCTATATAAGATTACGGCTTTGGGGGTTGTAGAATTTACCCTTGATGGTGGACGGATTTTATATAGGAGCTGTAAACTCTTATCTTTATGTCGTCATAGCCTTAAGATATAACTAATCTTTATGCCTTTTAAGCATAAAAAGCTTGAAGCAGGTTGTCCAAACATAGTTATTAAATAATATCTCTTTGTTAATGAGAAGGTTAAGTTTTGGTTTATTCGATAAAAGTTTTTGTTTTATTTAAAAATTTACTTTATGGGGGATAATTTATTTTTCCAATGGTTGAATTTATACAAAATTTGTTATAGAGCTTAAAGACAAAGTTTGTGCCAGCAGTCGCGGTCATACTCTATTTAAAAAATCTTTTTATAACCTAAAGGTGTACCCAACTTTCTTAATTCATTAGGTGAAATTTTGAATTTTTATTGTTTTTCTTATGGTTGGTAATTAGAATTCTTACTAGGATTAGAGACCCTATTATTCTAAGAATGCTTTAAAGTAGTAAATGATTATCTCTAAACTTAATTTTTCTGGCGGTTCACCACTCTAACAGAGGAGCTTGTTAAGTATAATTGATAACCCGCTTTTATTTTTACCACCTTTTATTTTATGTACGGCTGTTAAGCTTTAAGATATAGCTTATTGCTAAACCCTTTGGTTGGACAAAGTTCAGGTCAATGTGTAGACTATAGGGTGGGGCTAAATGAGCTACAATAATTTCTTTGTTTAGTAGTTTAAACATTAAACTGGATTTGTTAGTAAATTGAGAATTAAACTCTCTCTTGGTGTAGATTTTGGTGTAAGTACATATCGCCCGTCACTCTTTTGATAGATAAGTCGTAACAAAGTAGAAGTACTGGAAGGTGCTTCTTGTTTAGAGTTTTTATAGTTTTGCTTACAACAAAACTTCTTATAACTCTTTTATTCTCTATTGTTGAGTTTGCGCCAGTTTTTACTTTCCTTAAAGTAATTTTTAGGTCTCCTGTAAAGGGTTGTTATAAATTTTTGGTTTACCTTTTGTATAAGGGTTTCTAGAATGTGGAAAATTTTCTTTTTTAGAATTAAGGGGATCTTGGATGGTTATTTTAAACTTAATATTATTTTTAATTCTTTCTAAGGAGTGATACGCTTACGTCCCTTAATCTATCTAGTTTTTATGCTTTTAAAGAAGGGTAATCCTTCTCTTTTGGTGTGTTATTTAGAATGTTTGTGTTGCCTTAATAGTAGGTTTTTGTGTAATAACGAATACTGTTTTACTCATCTTATATTTTTTGCTATAAATTAAAATTAATTAGTTTATGAGTAGAGTGTTAGTTTAATTTTTTGTTTTATTTTTATTTTCTTTTGTGAAATCTTTGTTTCTTACTCTTTACCTTTCGATTTGTTTATTAAAATCTTAGCTAAGATTTTCTTAGTTTCTTCTGCCCTATGGGATTTCTTAATGGCTGTGGTTTCCACACTAAGGTAGCGAAATCATTAGTTACTTAATTAGTAACTTGTATGAAAGGAGGGATCGGCAGGCTATTCTTAAGTGGGTTTGAAATTATACTGTCGTTGAAAATAACGACTTATACTCTAAGACAAAAAGACCCTAGAATTTTTATAAGTTTTCTTATTTGGTTGGGGCAACAATAAAATTTTAATATTTTTATTTTTATTTTTCTTTGAACTCTTTTTAAGGAGAGATTGGAAAATACTCTAGGGATAACAGCTTTATGACCTTTTTGAGTTCTTATTAATAAGGTTGCTTGGGACCTCGATGTTGGATTAAGGGTGCTTCAGAGGCGTAGAGGCTCTGGTAGTTAGACTGTTCGTCTATTAAATCCTTACATGATCTGAGTTAAAGTCGGCGTGAGCCAGACTGGATTTTATCTAGAGTTTTAAACTACTTCTGTGGATCAGTACGAAAGGACCTTTCACAGGTTATTTTTAATTTTTAATAAATTTTTAAGGCTTTAAGTTAATATAAACTATGCGTCTTCAAAACGCAAAATCTCAAGCTTTCGTAGGGGTAGGGGTTATAAGATTTAGTTGAAAATTAAAATTTTTCTCTAAATCTTAATACATGCAGGTTGAGATTAAGATTATACCTAATCTGTAAGGTAGAGCTAGCTTTCAAGCTATTATTATTAAAAGATCATAACGCACTCGGGGGAAGGCACAGCGCACCCATACGAATAGGGCGCACATTAAGAAGGTTTTTAGTAAAACTCTTCTTGCTCCTAGAAAAAAAATTGAAGTGATAAATCTTAGGAATATGATTATTCCGTATTCCCTGATAAAAATGAAGGCGAACAAGCCCCCTCCATACTCAATATTAAATCCCGAAACAATCTCAGATTCTCCTTCAGCCAAATCAAACGGAGTCCGGTTTGCTTCTGCTATACATAGTATAAGTCAAGATAAAAATAAGGGGGCGGAGAATAGTATGAATCAGTAGCCTTCTTGATTAGTCTCTAGGCTTCTTATGTTGTAGGATTTTGTTAAGTAAACTAGTGCTAGTAAATACAGCACTAAACAAACCTCGTATGAGATAATTTGAGCCACAGCTCGATGGCCACCTAGTAGAGCATATTTGGAGTTTGACCCTCAACTGGTTAGTAGAAAGCCGTAGGCGGATAGACTCATAATGGATAAGATAACTATGATTTTCATACCACCTAATGAGGAGAAGCTAAAGTCGTACCACCCTCAGCATAGTAATATCAGTAAGATTCTCACACAAGGCCCTAAGTAGAACATGAATATTTTTACAGGTGAAAATTTAGGGAATTCTTTGGTCAACAGCTTTAATGCATCCGCGATGGGTTGGGACAACCCTCAGATAAGTACTTTATTCGGCCCTTTTCGGTAGTGTATTAGGCCTATGATTTTACGCTCTATTAAAGTGAAAAAAGCCACCCCCAATAGAACACCTACTACAGAGAATAAAAAATCTAAGTGGTACACGATGGTATTTATAGAATGGTGGGACCACCCCTGAACCATTGAAAAGATGGTATTTATAGAATGGTGGGATCATTTCTAACCAGTCTTTATTTAGTAGGATGAGATTATTGTTTTTTTAGGAGAGAATATAGCTTTGTTGATACATACTATTCTTATGAGGATTACTAACATACCTACAATTAATATAGGCCTTCTGGATATTAACCTTGTTGATAGGTTATTTGTTGCTTGTTTATTTTCTATTATTCTTCTATTTCTTAGTATTACACTTATTGCTGCGATTATTATTATTGTGGTCTTGTTGATGTTTTTTCTTTCGTAGTTTGTTATTATGGCACAATAACAGAATAGAATTATTATGCCTGATGAGAAGGAGATAACTACCCCTGCTCTAGGGAAAATTGATAGGGTTGATGAAAAAGCTCTTACCCTTACAATTAGGGACGCTACTGTGATTGTAAATGCTACTTTGATTGGTGACACTAGTGGGATTAGCACAACGCACGTTATAATTAAGGCTATTATTCCTTATTTTATTCCTTTGATTTACAAAATCAATGTTCTTTAGAACTTAAAAGGAAAATGGTTTTTTGTTTTTTCTTGTTTTTTGTGGGGTTTTATGTATTTTATTTTAGTTCTTTTCATTCTTTGATTGTTCTTCTTTTTGTTGAGGTTCTTATTTTAGGGGTTTTATGTTTTTTGTTTTTTATAGGTTACAGATGATTTTTTTGTTTAATGTTTTTATTGGTTGCTGTTTGTTTAGGGGCTTATGGGGTCTCTTTATTTGTTTCTTTAACTCGTTCTAAGGGGGTTAATTATTTTCTTTCTTTTTAAAATTTATTTAAAATGGCTCTAAGTTTTTTTTGTTCTTTGATTTCTTTTTTTGTTTATTTTGACTCTTTTTTTCTTTTTTGATCCTTTCCTTTAATTTTTTTTGTTTTTTATTACCTCTATGGTGGGTTTTGTGATGGTTTATTTTTTAGTGATTTTATTTCTTTGGTTTTGATTTTTGTTACTCTTTGGGTTTTTTTGTTTTCTATTCTTTCAATATCTTTAAGTTTTTATAGGTTTTTGATTCTTTGGCTTATATTTTCTTTTTTGGTGTTTAGTTTTCTTACCTCTAATTATTTACTTTTTTACTCTTCTTTTGAGTTTGTTTTTGTTATAATATTTAGGTTTCTGCTTGGTTGGGGTAAAACCGCTGAGCGTTTACAAGCTTCTTTTTATATATTTTTTTATACTATAGTTTTTTCTTTACCTTTTCTAGTTATATTGGTTAATTGTTTTTATGAGTTTTCAGGTCTATTTGTTTCTTTAGGTGTTTTTACTTATTTTGATTTTTTTTGGGTGTTCATATTTCTTGTTTTTGTTGTAAAACTTCCTTTGTTTGGTTTTCATCTTTGATTACCTAAAGCCCATGTAGAGGCTCCTGTTGCTGGTTCTATAATTCTTGCTGGGGTTTTACTAAAATTGGGGGGTTATGGGATTTTTCGATTTTTTCCTGTTGTTGGGGAGTTAAGCTATTCTAATAGGGTATTTTTAAACTATTTATTTTATGTGGGTCTTTATGGGGGTGTTTTTGTTAGTCTTTTATGTGTGCGTCAAATAGACTTAAAAATAATGATTGCTTATTCTTCTGTTGTTCATATGAGTGTTATGGTTTTAGGGTTTTTGAGTTTTACTTCTTGGGGTGTATATGGTTCTGTTATGATAATAGTAGCCCATGGTTTTATTTCTCCTATAATGTTTTATCTTATAACTTATATTTATGAGTTTAAGCACTCTCGTAGAATTATGGTTTTAAAGGGTGTTTTATTAGTTAGTCCTCTTTTTTGTATACTTTGATTTTTTTGTTGTTCTTTAAATTTAAGTCTCCCTCCTTTTATATCTTTCTTTTCTGAGGTGATTATTGTTAGCTCTTTGCTTTCTTTTTCTTTAGTTGAGTGGATTGTGGTTATTTTTTCTTGTTTTTTTACTGGGGTTTACTGTATCTTCATGTACACTACAGTATCGCATGGTGATAGGGTTTATAATTTTTTTTATTTTCTCGATATTAAGACAATTTTGGTGTCTCTTTCTCATTGTTTCTTTGTCTTATTTTATCCGGTAGTTTTCTTTTTATTGTGATTAATTAGTTTATTAAAAATATTAGTTTGTGGAACTAAAGAATCTATTAGTCATATTCCTTCTTTTTTCTTTCTTGTTTTTTGTTTTTTTTCTTTTTTCTTTTTCTATAGGAGTCTTTTTAATAGACTATGGTTCCATTTATATCGAGGTTTTTATACCTTTTTATTTGTTGAGGGAGATACCTTTTTCTTTTTGTGTAGACTATGTGTCTCTTTTTTTCTTTTCTGCGGTTTCTTTAATTTCTAGAGTGGTTTTTCTTTATAGAAAATTTTATATGGACGATTCTTATTTAGATTTGAATTATACGAATTCTCGTTTCTTTTACCTTTTATTTTTGTTTGTTGTTTCTATAATGTTTTTAGTTTTTTCTGGTTCTTGGGTTGTTGTAATACTCGGCTGGGACGGTTTAGGCTTAGTTTCTTTTCTTTTGGTAATTTATTATAACAACAGTTCTAGATTAGATTCTGGTATGATTACTGTTTTTACTAATCGTGTAGGGGATTGCCTTTTTATTTTAAGGTTTATACTAATGTTCTATTCGGGGTGGGTATGTCTTGATTTTTTATCTTTTGAGAGTTGTTTGTTTTTTAGATTTGTTGTTTTTGTTGGTAGGATTACTAAGAGTGCTCAGCTTCCCTTTTCTTCTTGGCTTCCTGCTGCTATGGCTGCTCCTACTCCGGTTTCTTCTTTAGTTCACTCTTCTACTTTGGTTACTGCTGGGGTTTATCTCCTTGTTCGTTTTAATTTTCTTATTGAGTCTTGTTATTTTATTTTAGCTCCTCTTTCATTATTTACCATATTTTTGGCAGGCGCTTGTGCTGTTTATGAATTAGATTTTAAAAAAGTAGTTGCTATATCTACTCTTAGCCAATTAGGTTTTATAATTTTTTCTATTTCTTCTGGTTTTTGGCTTTTGAGTTTTTTACACATAATTTTTCATGCTTTTTTTAAGAGTTCTCTTTTTCTATCTACAGGTAATTTAATGCATTATTTGTTAGGGGATCAGGATTCTCGTAATTTTGGGTCTTTAGGTTCTTCTTTTTTTTCTAAGCTTCTCTTCTCTATAAGAAGACTTAGTCTAATAGGTTTTCCCTTTTCTTTAGGATTTTACTCTAAGGATACTATTTTGGGGGAGGTTCTTTTTAATTTTTCTTCTTTAATTTCTTTTTTATTCATTTTAGGGTGTTGTTTTACTGTTGCTTATAGGGTTCGTCTAGTTTATATAGGTTTCATAAATTTTTCTACATTTTTAAATAGGTTTTCTTTTTCCGAGGATAAATTTTTCTTTTACCCTATTGTGTTTCTTTATTTTATATGTGTCTTTTTGGGAAACTTTTTCTTTTTCTTTTTTCTTCCCCCTTTGGTTCTTTCTTTTATAGAGTTTTTCTTGGGTTTACTTATTATTGCTTCAGGTTTTTTGGTTTTTTTGCTTTCTCCTGGGTTTTACTTTTTAGTGAGTTCTTTAATAAGAATTTCTTTTCTTTCTATTTTAAGTTCTTCTTTAATGTCTAGGCTTACCCCTAAATTTTTCTTCAAGGGGGAATACTCCTGAGGGGAATATTTAGGGGGAGGAGGTTCTCTTCTTTTTATGCGTGCGATTAAGAGGTACGGAATTCGGCTCTACGCGTTATTTTTTATGCCCCTTGTCATAATTGTGGGTGTATTTTATGCCATGATAAATTAATGTCATTAGTCCAGGTTGGGCGTTAGCTTTGAAGGGGCTAAAGGTTTCAGGCATTTCTCCTTGTTATTAGCTAATATATATATATATGTATATATATATATATATATATATAATATGGTATATATATATTATATTAATGTATATTAATATATATATTAATATACATTATAAATAATATATAATAAATTAAATATATACATAATATAATTTTAAATATTAATACTTATATATAAATAGTATTATAACTATACTACTTATAATACTATATTAATATAATTAGTATCCCTCAGTAAATAAGTTTATATACAATAGGTTTAGACAAGTTAAAAAACCTTTCAGGTTTTGTCTAAACCTATTAATAAAAGTATAAAATATAAAGGCACTCCAAAAGGATTTACAGGATTAGAAGTCCGTCATACATGCCCTGAGAACTAAACCTTCAACTTCAAAGGTTGACATGCTTTACACTTAGACTCAAATTAGGCCTTTTATGTTTTACCCTATCAAGATAAATCCTTTTGAGGTTAGGCCTAATGTTAACAGTAATACAAAAGAAAGCATTCTTGTCAGTGTCACTATTTTTGTAGTTTTTACCTCCTTGTTAGATTTGTAGGTGTTTTGGGATTTTGTGGGTCTTCAAGCTATTTCGTTTAATATTATTCATAGGTAGTGGTAAAGAAAGTAACAAGCAATTAGTACCAAAGACAATAAGACTTCTCTAGGCATTTCACTTTCAATTGCTCTCTTAATGATTAACACTTTTGCTCAGAACATGGTTAAAGGGGGTAGTCCTCCTATATTACTTACCACTAGGGTAGCAGATCAGAAGGGTATACCTGTTTTTATGGATTTTAATGTTATTGCAACTATTCTTTTTAGAGTTACTCACAATGTGATAGAGTAAATAAATAAGAATAGGAAAAATGTGTTTATACAACATACTGAGGCTACTATTAACCACCCATTGTTGTTAAGGGATGAGGATGCTAGAATTCTTTTTACTGATAGAGATTTAATTAAATTTGTTACAGGGGTTGCTAAGGTTAGTAGGGCCAGTGCTAAAATGAGTAATTTTATTTCTTCTTTTTCTAGGATCCTTAAAATTAGAATGATGGGAAGAATTTTTTGTCAAGTTATAACTAAAAGTATTGATCTTTGTTTTATTTCTATATTGTCAATTAATTTTATGTACCACAGGTGAATAGGTCATACCCCTATTTTTATTAGTAAGCAAAATATCAGAAGGGTCTGGGAGATTGCGGATTCCTGTGAGATTGCTATGGTTAGAAGCACTACTGATGCTATTACTTGGATAATGTAGTATAGGAAGATGGGAGATTCTTGATGTTTTCTTTCTTTGCTGTTTTTTGAAATAACTCAACATATGGCTAGAGTGTTGATCTCTAGACACACCCAGACTGTGATTCAGCTTGATCTTGATAATCCTATTATTGTGGAGAGAATTAGCATTCTTACTATACCCCTAAATTTCTTTAACATTGAAAAAGTTATGTTCATTTAAACTATAGGGGGATTTTATTAGAGTATTAGAGCTGTTGAGAAATAAGCTACTGTCAATACTTGTCCGATAGACACAAAGGGCGGTTCTACTGGGTTTGCCCCAATTCAAGTGAGTAGTCTTACCAGAACAATAAAAACTCAAAATAGGGCTTTTTTTGCTGGTGAAAATTTTTTATTTAATTGGTTTGATTTAATAGTAAGCACTAGTAGGATTAAAATAGCCCCTACTATTGCTAATACTCCTCCTAGTTTTGAGGGGATTGATCGAAGAATGGCATAGGCGAATAAGAAATACCACTCGGGTTGAATATGTGCTGGGGTTGTTGTTATTCTTGCTACGTTGAAGTTTTCTACATCCCCTAATATGTTGGGTCTTATGGTTAATAAAATTCTGAAAGATACTATAATTATTATTAGGGGTGTTGTGTCTTTTACTATGAAGTAGGGAAAGAATTTTATTTTGTCATAATCAGGATTAGTGCCTGTTGGGTTTGATGAACCTGGTTTGTGTAGTATGATTAGGTGTACTATCACTAAGGCAGCAACAACCAGAGGAATTAGAAAGTGAAGGGAAAAGAATCGGTTAAGTGTGGGCTGTGACACAGAGAAGTTTCCCCAGAATCATTGTGTGATATCTTTTCCAATGTAGGGGATTGCTGTGATTATTCTAGTAATTACTGTTGCCCCTCAGAAAGATATCTGCCCTCAGGGTAAAACATATCCCATAAAGGCTGCTCCTATGGTGGCTAGTAAGATGATAACCCCAGAAGCCCACACTATTGGTAGTTTTATTGGGGAGTTGAAATAGATTCCTCGTGCAATATGGATATATATTAAAATGAAGAATAGAGATGCTCCATTCATATGTAGGTATCGTATAACTCACCCTGAGTCGATGTCTCGTATAATGTGAATTACAGAATCAAACGCTAATTCTGTTGAGGCTACGTAGTTTATAGAAAGTACAAGGCCTGTTACAATTTGGAGGACTAATGTTATTCCTAGTAGGAATCCTATATTTCATAAGAAAGAGATTGAGAAGGGTGTGGGAAGGGATACTAAGGAGTTTTTAGTTATTTCCATAAGTGGGTCTTTTATGATTAAATTAAATTTTTTCATTTGATTGTAAGTTTTCCTTAAAATTCTAAATTTTATGCAATAGTCTGCTTTTACAATTTTTATTTCTGGATGGAAAGTACTTTTTTTGCACGAAAGTCTTTAAAACCAACCTTTAATGTAGCATAAAATAATGCAAAGAGTTTAAGCCTCTTAGATTTTCATTAAAATTGGACGATGATTA